GAGAAGATTCAAGAGGCCTGTCACGATTAACATAAAGAAAGATGGACGAGCCAACTTGATATTTTATTTCTTGGCATTATCATCACAAAGAAGAGATTCCGGATTTTTCTTACTTCGTATCTTTGGGTCAAATCGAGTCAAGCGGCTAAGCCACAAGAAGTTTTAAACTCGCTATTCCATATCCGTTGAAACCAGTATTTGTGTGTTACGGCTTGAGCCGTACGAGATGAAATTCTCATATACGGCTCTCAGAGGGGGAGTCTTTCTTGAGTTACCTATCTCAATAAAGTATATGATTGGTTCGAGGAACGTCTCGAGATTCAAGCGATTGCAGATGATATAACTAGTAAATATGTTCCTCCTCATGTCAACATATTTTATTGTCTAGGGGGGATTACACTTACTTGTTTTTTAGTACAAGTAGCTACGGGTTTTGCTATGACCTTTTACTATCGTCCAACTGTTACAGAGGCTTTTTCCTCTGTTCAATACATAATGACTGAGGCCAACTTTGGTTGGTTAATTCGATCAGTTCATCGATGGTCAGCAAGTATGATGGTTCTAATGATGATCTTGCACGTATTTCGTGTGTATCTTACGGGTGGTTTTAAAAAACCCCGCGAATTAACTTGGGTTACAGGAGTGGTTCTGGCTGTATTGACCGCATCTTTTGGCGTAACTGGTTATTCCTTACCTCGGGACCAAATTGGCTATTGGGCAGTAAAAATTGTAACAGGCGTGCCTGAAGCTATTCCTATAATAGGATCGCCTTTGGTAGAATTATTACGTGGAAGCGCTAGTGTGGGCCAATCCACTTTGACTCGTTTTTATAGTTTACATACTTTTGTATTGCCTCTTCTTACTGCCGTATTTATGTTAATGCATTTTCCAATGATACGTAAGCAAGGTATTTCGGGTCCTTTATAGAGAAGGCAGATCCTAGATATTTGTAATTTATCATATCGGGGAGGAACAAGAGTCTTTCATTGCTACAAATATGGATTATTTAAAAATAAGGCATGTTATTTGGATACTTCTATTCAACTCTGAAGTATTGTTTATTTGATACGAATCGAATAGTTGAAGTATATTTTCCTAAAAGAGGATGGATTATGGGAGTGTGTGACTTGAACTATTGATTGGCCCATGCGGATATATGATTTTATCCGCCACGTTGGAATTCACAACCCAATGTGTCTCCGCATCCAACCATCACGTCAGTCCCTTTATGTAGCATAGGATAGGCCGGTTCGCTTGAGGAGAATATTTTCTATGATCATACCCGAATCATGTCATGCATGAACAGGCTCCGTAAGATCCCTAGAATAAGCGATGTGGAATGATCCAATGTTCTATTTATTCCACTTTGTTTGATTTTTCTTTTTTTTTTTTTTAGTCATTTTCTTATAATTAATTGATAGTATTAGTATTAATTTGATAGTAATCTTAGTAAGTTTTTTATAGTATGTAGATGCATTCATTTCCTCTGCATCGACCCTGATCTATGATACTATCGGAGTGAAATAAGGGATCTAAGGAAGAACAGGGGCTAGACTTTATTAGTAACAAGTAAAAACTTTGTATTTTTGTATGTAATACAATCGAGATGTTGTGGGGATAAATACCAACCAAAAGACATGAGACAATCCAAAAAGCACTTGATCATGATCAAATTTGTAAGCCTACTTGGATATTGAGCATTTCCTTGTTGCCAGAACTGAATTCTTTGCAATGAATCATTGCAACTCGGGTAAATGGAATTTGATAAATCTTTTATTACATAGAGTCATTCTATATGTAGATATGTATGAAATATAGATCTTCTATGGATCTATTTCTGTAATTCTTTTGATTCTTGCTCGAGCCGGATGATAAAAAATTATCATGTCCGGTTCCTTTGGGGGATGGATCCACAAGGATTCACCTATCCAAATAACAAAGAAACCTGATTTGAATGATCCTGTATTAAGAGCTAAATTGGCTAAAGGGATGGGACATAATTATTATGGAGAACCTGCATGGCCCAATGATCTTTTATATATTTTTCCAGTAGTAATTCTAGGCACTATTGCATGTAATGTGGGCTTAGCAGTTCTAGAGCCGTCAATGATCGGTGAACCGGCGGATCCGTTTGCAACTCCGTTGGAAATATTACCCGAATGGTACTTCTTTCCCGTATTTCAAATACTTCGCACAGTACCCAATAAGTTATTGGGTGTTCTTTTAATGGTTTCAGTACCAATAGGATTATTGACAGTACCTTTTTTGGAGAATGTCAATAAATTCCAAAATCCATTTCGTCGTCCAGTAGCTACAACAGTCTTTTTGATCGGTACCGCAGTAGCTCTTTGGTTAGGTATCGGAGCAACTTTACCTATTGAGAAATCCCTAACTTTAGGTCTTTTTCAAATTGATTCAACCGTTAAATACCACGACATAGGTATCTAAGGAAGATCCCCTTCTGGATCTTCCTTAGATACCTAAATCTTATTATGATCTATTCTGCAAATATATGGACCGTGTCGGAGATTAAAAACTCATTCTATTCTTTTTTATTTCTAAAAATGACAAAATTCCAATGGATTTAAAATGAAAACTTTTTCTTAGGTAAATTGATTGCAAAATGCTTCTGTAGAGTACCCAATATCTGTTTTACATCTTCTATGCGAAAATATTCCATTTTCATAAGATCTTCTTGGCTGTGACTCAAAAGGTCCAATAATGTATGTATATTGGACCTTTTGAGACAATTATAGGTCCTGGAAGACAATTCTGATTGGTCAATAAAAATACATGTCAATGGAATTCCTTTTTTGTTTTTCTTGAGATTAGTGAATCTGTCTTGAAAGGAAAAGGGTAGATTCCATCTGTTTTCATTTTCCTCGAAATTCATGTCCTCTTCCTCTGCATGTAGAAAAGGAATCAATAAATCAATCAAATTACGAGAAGCTTCATAAAGTGCTTCTTTAGGAGTTAAACTTCCATTCGTCCATATTTCTAGAAAGAGTATCTCTTGTTTTTCATTCCCATTCCCATAAGAATGAATACTATGATTCGCATTTCGAACAGGCATGGATACAATATCTATAGGATAACTTCCATCGTGAGAGTCGTTTGTGGATTTCATACGATATCCGCGATCTCTCTTGATTTGTAATTCAATACACAAATCAATTGGTTCTATCAGGTTAGCTATATGCTGTGTCGTGTCAACTATTTCTACAGAAGGCGGTGAGATGATATCTTGGGCTGTTATGTATTTGGGACCCCTGACGCAAATGGATGCGTCCCTAACTCCATAGAGATTACTTCTCAGTACAATCTCTTTCAAATTTATTAAAATCTCATGTACTGATTCTTCAATACCTGCTATCGTAGAATATTCATGCAGCACATTTTCAGATGTTGCACGTGTGATACATGTTCCTTCTATTTCTCCAAGTAAAGCCCTTCGCACGGCAATACCTATGGTATCGGCTTGACCTTTCATAAGCGGGGACAGAACGAAACGACCATAATAAAGACGCTTGCTGTCTACTCTGGATTCAACACATTTCCACTGTAGTGTTCGAGTGGATACTGCTACTTCTTCTCGAACCATACTATTATTTTTCTTTTATTTATGATTATTGGATCAGATCATTGAATCATTTATTTCTCTTGGAATCTCTTTAATTCTTATTTCTACACACGTCTTTTTTTAGGGGGGCGACATCCATTATGCGGCATGGGTGTTACATCACGTACGAAACTTAATAGCATCCCATTTCTACGAATGGCTCGTAATGCCGCATCTCTTCCGAGACCTGGACCCTTTATCATAACTTCTGCTCGTTGCATACCCTGATCAACTAATGTACGAATAGCATTAAATGCCGCGGCTTGAGCAGCATAGGGTGTTCCTTTTCTTGTGCCTCTGAATCCAGAGGTACCTGCGGAAGCCCAAGAAACTACCCGACCTCGTACGTCTGTAACAGTTACAATAGTATTGTTGAAACTCGCTTGAACATGAATAACTCCTTTTGGTATTCTACGTTCATTCTTATTTGAACCAATGCGTGCATTCTTACGTAAACCAATTTTTGCTATAGGTTTTGTCATATTTGATTATATCATATTCATAAGAATAAAATAAAAAGAAAGAAGAATCAGAAATCTACAGAAAGATACGGGGATATCCATTTCATATGAAAACGAATCCATTCTTCTTTCTTTTTACATGTACATGGGTTTTTCTTTTAAAAAGTTCTTGATTTAGAACTTGAGAAGGATTACCCCTGTCTCTGTTTATGTCTCGGATTGGAACAAATGACTATAATTCGCCCCCGCCTACGAATCAAGCGACATTTTTCACAAATTTTACGAACAGAAGCCCTTATTTTCATATTTAGAATTCCTTACCTTCATTCTGAATCTATTTTTTTGGAAACAAAAATAAGTTTATTGCATTTTTTAACTTCGAATTATATCCCTACGAAAAGGATGTTTAAAAGAATGATCTAATCGTTCGAATCTTTTTTGCGAAGTCTATAAATTATACGTCCCCTGGTTGAATCATAACGACTCATTTCTATTTTGACTCTATCTCCGGGTAGTATACGTATAAAACTGCGCCGGATTCTCCCTGAAATATAACCTAGAATTAGATCTTCATTATCTAACCGAACTCGGAACATACCGTTGGGAAGTGATTCAGTAATTAAACCCTCATGAATCAATTTTTGTTCTTTCATTCCAGGGAACCCCCTTTAAGTATCAACTAATAGAGGAAGAGTTCTATAATTCACTTCTCTTCTCTATTTTACAAATAGTAAGTTCGAGAGAAAATTAGGGTACCCGAGGAGAATCACCATATATAACACAAAATTTCTCCTCCAATTTTTTCTAGTCGAGCTTCTCGATCTGTCATTATACCTCGAGAAGTAGAAAGAATTACAATTCCCATTCCACCTAAAATCTTAGGAATTCGTTGATAGTTGGAATAGATTCGTAGACCAGGTCGGCTGATACGCTTTAAAATTATTTTATTACCTTTCCTAGTCTTTCTATGTCGTAAGGTTGAAACCAAGAAATTTTTTTGACTTTCTTGATGTTTTCGAACGTTTTCAATAAAACCTTCTCGTAAAAGTATTTTCACAATGTTTTTAGTGATATTAGTAGATACTATTTGAACTCTTCCCTTTTGATCCATGTCAGCATTTCTTATAGAAGTTATTATATCGGCAATAATGTCCCTACCCATGACGAACTATAGTTATTGGTGCCTCCTCATTTTGATATAATCAACATGCTTCTTTTTTGTTTTATTTTTTATTGAAATTATTCAATTCTAAAAAATTATTAGAAATTTAAAGTATATGCATGAGACACAATCTATTAATCGGATCTATTTCAGATATTTGAATATTCTATTCTATATATAGATAGGATATAGCCTATTTTCATCTATAATACTTCGGGTGCTAATGAAACTATTTTAGTAAAATTCAACTGTCTCAATTCCCGAGCAATCGCACCAAAAATTCGAGTTCCTTTTGGATTTCCTTCTTGATCAATGATAACCGCTGCATTGTCATCATATCGTATTATCATGCCGTTGTCACGTTTGAGTTCTTTACACGTACGTACAATCACAGCTCTAATTATTTCTGATCTTTCTAGAGGCATGTTGGGCACTGCTTCTTTGATTACAGCAACAATAACATCGCCAATATGAGCATATCGGTGATTACCAGTTCCTATGATTCGAATACACATCAATTCTTTAGCTCCACTGTTATCCGCTACATTCAAAAGGGTCTGAGGTTGAATCATATCATTTTTATTTGAATCTCTTATTTCAATGCAAGGGATAAGGGAAAAAAGAAATATTATCTGTCCAGAGATAAATAAATCCGTGGTTGTTTTTTCATTCTCAATACTCCTTTTTCTTTTACTTTTGTTTACCTATCCTGAAATAACAAATTGAGTTCGTATAGGCATTTTGCATGCAGCTATTTCCATAGCAGCTTTGGCTACAGTTTCTGATACTCCACTCATTTCATAAAGTATTCGGCCCGGTTTAACAACGGATACCCAATATTCGGGGGATCCCTTGCCCGAACCCATACGTGTTTCTGTAGGTCTTACAGTAACAGGTTTGTCGGGAAAGATACGTACCCATATCTTTCCACCACGACGCGCATATCGTGTCATTGCTCTTCGCCCTGCTTCTATTTGTCTAGCTGTGATCCAAGCAGGTTCAAGTGCCTGAAGAGCATATCTGCCAAAACAAATATGATTGCCTCGACAAGATATTCCCTTCATTCTACCTCTATGTTGTTTACGAAATCTGGTTCTTTTGGGGTTATAGTTGATGGTTGTTTCTGAATTCCATCTCTACTGCAGAGCCGGACATGAGAGTTTCTTCTCATCCAGCTCCTCGCGAATGAAATGATTCCATAATATTACATATATACATGTATATACATGTATTTATGTATTTCATTCTCTATCAAAAGAAAGAATATACTAATTTTTTTTGATATTGAATTTGTTACATAGGTAGCTGTATATATAACTAGATAACTAGGCGTGTTTGTTTATATATAATGCTTCTTTCTTTTATCAAGATTTAGAAATTATTTTACTTTACCTCTATTGAATCACGCCAATAGTCATCCAATAAATGAAATTCTTCAATTAACTAAAAAGAAAGAAAGGGTTCGCGGGCGAATATTGACTCTTTCCTCCTTCATTTGTAGGGTCAATTCATGACCCTTCAGAAGAAATCCATTTTTTTTTGGTTCATTCCGCCATCCTACCCAATGAATCATTAGGATTGATTTGTTTTCAAGAAAATCCTATGTAGTCACAGGTTCCATCGTTCCCATAGCTTCTCCATTAATGCTTAGGCCTGAACTCTGCAATGGAGCTCTCAACAAAATCTGTTATTTGTTTCCGAGTCAATCTCCTCAGTTTTTCTTAACCCGAAGCTCAATTAAATTATTCTCTATTTTCTATTTTTTATATTATAGATTTTTCTATCTTTGATATTTGATATATTATTATTTCTTTATCTATTTCTATCTTATTAGATACATAATAGACTATATTATACATATTTATTAGATTATTTAGATTCTTATTTTCATTTAATTTCTTTTATTATATTTATTCTATTTTATTCTATGTTTCTATTTTATTTCTATTTTTTATTTGTATATTTCTTATTATATTGGAATTGTATATTTTGTATTTTTATTGTATATTGATGTTGATGCTTTATAACACTGCCTTTTTTATGGGGTAATTCTTCATAAACCATACATATGGGAATCATATATCATTGAGATCTTTCTTCTCTCTTTCTATCATCCTTCCATTTTTCCACATCCCTTTTTTTTTCACAATTCATAATCATATTTCTTTTTTATGAAAAGAATTTCAGTTGCTACAACTATATGATCGATTCAGTCATATAGTGACTGTTTCTTGGGATCTCGACAATACGAAGCAATA